CCAGGTGGATATACCCTATAAAATAGGGGGCCGTAGCAAGCGTAGTTCAATGTAGCGAGCGTAGTTCAGTGGTAAAACATCTCCTTGCCAAGGAGAAGATACGGGTTCGATTCCCGTCGCTCGCCGGCTTAATTTAGCCGGGTACTATAATAAAAAATGGAATCTAGTTGACTACTTAACTACTTCTACTAAATTTAAGTAGTTCTTAGTCTAGTACCGTATCCCTTCCTATCTTATCCTTCCTTTGCACCCGACTCAAAAAAAAAGAGTGCTTCGGGGGCGAAAATAGAACTCTCCAAGAGAGTTCCCTAGACCGGGGATTCACCGAGATAAACAAGAGACAAACTGCTTTTAAAGGGGGATAGACTATGCTTTTCTTTCATTTTTTTATTCTGCCTGCTGAATAAAAAAAAGGGTTGGATCTAGCCCTCTACCATATCTATACAAATGGAATAGTCCATTTATACGGACTGCTAAGTGCGGAGACGGGAATCGAACCCGTGACCTCAAGGTTATGAGCCTCGTGAGCTACCAAACTGCTCTACTCCGCTCTGTAGGGCCGAAAACTGGTGGACGAAAAAGGTTGAATACAAGTCTCTACCATGTCTAGACAAACAAATAGAAAATAGTCTTTTTATACAGAATGGAGCGGGTAGCGGGAATCGAACCCGCATCGTTAGCTTGGAAGGCTAGGGGTTATAGTCGACGTTGGTTGATTATTTTTACCGTCTCTAATTCAAAACCGAACATGAAATTTTGATTTCATTCGGCTCCTTTATGGATATTCTCACCACTTAACATCTATGTCAGCTTTTCTGTCTGAATGGAACCAAAGCTCTCCGCTTTCTAGATGATCCCTATAGAGTAGGGGATAGAAATTCTCCTAAATATCTATCTAATCTACTTACTTCGTTCCCTAATTTCATTCAATAGATCCTGAGGAAAAGAGTTTGGTTTCCACCGAGCTGAAACAATATACTGATGGTTCTAGTAAACCAAAACTATCGTTTTTTAGCTATTGGGCTTCCATTTCCTTTTTAAACAAAAGAAGATTTAGTTACGATTGGAAATAAACTTTTTTGTATCTTCATCCATAGATCCTTTACTCATATTTATTCAATCGGAATACTTAATCCAATGCAAAATTCTGCTTCGCGACTCTGTACTCATAATTAATCGAATTTTTATTTTGGATGCAAATTCAATTAGTCTTTGGATACTAATCGCGAGAATGTATATTCTTCCTCAATATGCTATTGAGAGGAAAAGGATTAAACCCTTTATAAGAATTAAAGTTTTCATTGGAATATGAATATAAAAAAACTTAAGGATGCCTTAAGTATATCATTTCAAACTCAGTTATTAATAGAACGAATCACACTTTTACCACTAAACTATACCCGCTACATGTAGATTATGATACCAACGCTACCCTTTGTCAAGGGTAGCCATTCGAGAAGGAGGCTAATTCCACCTTATCGAATCAAACAGAGAAAGTTCATGGTGGTGGGCGGTTGGTACTTCAATCGCGAGCCTTTACTTTAGGATTTAGATAGCCCCTCTCTAGTCTGTAAAATGAATCTCTTCTTACCATGCCAATAGCGTATGAACCAAATGTATGCATTTCGATTAGGGTCGTATTCTACGGTTACGACTACAATGATCATTAGACGTAAATGTGCCAGACTGCTGTAAGGAATAGTTTTATTATTCCTACAATAGAAATCCCTTTCCTCCTTTTCTTTTTTGTTCAGAATTGAACAAAGAAATTGGGAAAGATGTTTTCTTCCTCCACTTATCATGAAGTCCGAGACATAGGGAAGGAGTGAGATGACTTTAAAAAATTCATCATAGACTTCCTCTATCGCTTGAGAGAAGCAACAAATAAAGAGTCATAACTTAACTTAAAAAGAAAAGTGGATAGGAATCGACAGATTTACCTGATGAAAATTTACATCAGAGGATTCTGATGAGGACTCCTCAAACTCTTCATAAAGAGGATCCGGAAAGTCTCTGGTTAGTCGATCCTCTCCATTTATCAATTTCCTCTCCTCTTTTCCACTCAATTCTAGTTTATTAGATTCGTGTTTAAAAGAATTAAAGAAGATGATTAGAATTAGGGGAAATAAAACATAAATGGAGAAAGTTCTCATCATAAGATCAGCCAATAGAAGAAAAAAGTCCCTAATTCTGCAGAACATTCTGAGCACGTGAAAAGTGAATAGCCTAAAGATAAAAAAAACAAAGTCTATCTTTTTTTTTTTAACAGCAGTTCTTAATTGCCCCTTTAGCCTTTTTTTTTGTCTATTGTTGTATCCGATTCAACAATTGATACATATTTGCTCTCCTCTTCAAAAAAAAAAAATGGAACTTCCGGGCTTTGGTTTGGTGAGTCGTCCGAGATCGTGTTTACATACCTATGAGCTTACCCTCTTCAAGTATATCGGATATATAATTTTTGAGTGTGTCAACTCTCTGTTCACTATTTTATTATACGTTATACGTATTTATTTATAGAATAATAAAATACCTCCACTTTGTGCAAGTGATAAGAGAGAATATGAAAGATTTTATTATTTTTCTTGATTTTCTCAATATTTTGAACCTCGCCATAAATAAACTTCTATATCTCGATATATATAAAAGAAAATCTCTACATATATCTCTATATATACATATAATATGTACATTATGCAGTCGACCCATAATGGTAAACGAAAGTGGCTAATTTTTGAATAAAAAGCCCTTTTAACTCAGTGGTAGAGTAATGCCATGGTAAGGCATAAGTCATCGGTTCAAATCCGATAAGGGGCTTTTCACTTAGTGGTAGAGTAATGCCATGGTAAGGCATAAGTCATCGGTTCAAATACGATAAAGTACTTTTCTACTAAATATACTAAATTCATTCGCTTTTTTCTTTTTTAATGTCTCCATTTTTTCTTGAATTTTATGACTTAGTTTAGTGCGAAATGCTAACATTTTTGGTCTGAACACTAAATGAAGCACAGAGGTGAAATTGCAAAAAAGAAATGAAATTGGACTCTTTTTCCTGTTAGAGCAATCAAATAAATACCTGTACTGAACTAATCTAGAATCTTTTTTCTTAATCTATTCTTATTCTATACCATTTAAACGAATTTCCTTAAAAAGTAGGAGATGATCCGTGAATTAACCTAACCATCAACAAAAAAAAATCCTATGAAAGCATAACAGAAAAGTAGGAAAGACTCTTTCCTTTTATCTAGTTATATTCTTCGAGTATATTGACAATTCCAAAAAACTGCTAATAATATCATTATAGTATAATGACGAGTGCTCATACTATCATTATAGTATAATGACGAGTGGTTGTATATGGCCCTATCGTCTAGTGATGCCCCTATCGTCTAGTGGTTCAGGACATCTCTCTTTCAAGGAGGCAGCGGGGATTCGACTTCCCCTGGGGGTAGGGAGTATTATAAAAAGAGGTTAATCATAGATTATCAAAAACCCTAGAATAAATTCTTCCTGGGTCGATGCCCGAGCGGTTAATGGGGACGGACTGTAAATTCGTTGACGATATGTCTACGCTGGTTCAAATCCAGCTCGGCCCAAAAATCTGGGGCTTAGTGAATATGAACTAAATCCTTTTTTTTCTTACCTAAAAATAAATGTCCGATCCATAGAAATAAAGGATAAAGAGAAAAGGAGAAATAAAGGATAAAGAGAAAAGGATTATTTATTTAGAATCCATATCTCTGTGATTCTTTTCTTTGTAAGAAAAGAGTCTTTTTTATGAAAAGACAGATTATCATTTTTTTTTTAGGGATAAAAAATCGCGACATACTAGTTATGCCACTCTCACTATACCCACATATCCTATGTGGGTATGTAGTATATGATTCGTCTATTTCTTAGCGCACGACAGCCGAATCGAATCTTCTTATGGTTCTATTTAAGAATGGGTATGCCATACACCTCGCAGGGATTGTAGTTCAATTGGTCAGAGCACCGCCCTGTCAAGGCGGAAGCTGCGGGTTCGAGCCCCGTCAGTCCCGAACTAGGGTTCAATAAATAGACAAATTCATCTTTCCTTTTTTTCATCAAAAATTTCCATGAAAAAAGGGGGACAGGAGACAAGATCAAATATCTATGGGGCACCCTTAATAGGAATTTTTTTATCACTCCTTCCGGTTGATAAGGAAAGACATACATATCATACGTGGATTAGTATAATTTAGGATATTACTCTATTTTTATGATGATACCATCCTCATCTTAACTTCCTATTCGACTATTATGGAATAGAGTATCGGTATTTACCGGAATCCATACATAAACCGTATTCGTTTATTGTTAGAGAATGAATTTAATCTAATTAGTTCCTTTTTGGTGGATAAACCACACCCCTTCCATTTTCTAGTTCCAACTTTGTTTGTGTATATTCAATGAATAATTGGAAAGAATCCACCTCATTCTCACTCCATTTACCGACTCCTTTTTTTATGGATCCGCTCTCATCTTTAGACCCCAAAAAGCGGATATTGCATAGTAACCTAATAAAAAACCAAGCAAACGCTCTTTTTTCTAAATTAAAATTTTTGATCTTTTTTATTTAAGATCCTCTTTTCTCTATCTCATTTATACTTCTACTGCTTATTTGGATGTCTATGTTACTCATAGAAAGTCGGTCATATAATCCATACATAATTGTATGTATAACTATTAAGAAAAAGGAAGGGGAATTGGATAAGATAAGAAAGATTTTTTGTCTATACATATAGACAAGCAAAAGTAGAAAAGAATGAAAAATAGAAAAGAGGGGATTCCGAATCCAATCAAAAAACCAATTTTGGTCTTAGTATGGATAAGGGATCTTCCTATGTTATATTATTCCACTATCAACCATGAATTGATTTGATAGATCCAATATTAATAATATTGAATTGATTCAGTATTATCAGAATGCAAGTCCTCCCCTTGAATTTACAGGATATCCCTTTTTCCTCTCCATGGGATTACATCCCGAGTTATTATAAAAAAAAGAGGTTATGGAAGTAAATATTCTCGCATTTATTGCTACTGCATTGTTCATTCTAGTTCCTACTGCCTTTTTACTTATTATTTATGTAAAAACAGCCAGCCAAAATGATTAATTGGAATTCCAATTAATCATTGAAGAAATGAAAAAGGGATTAAAGAAAATAAAAATCCAAGTCTTAAATGAAAGATCTGGTTTGAATCATAAAGTGTGGTAGAAAAAACTACATATAGTTTTTTCTACCACACTTTATGATTCTTTCTATTATATTATCTTGAATCTATATAGAATATATTAGTAGATTGAAATAGTAGTCTAATTCAACTTCTTTTTTCACTGCATCCACTTAATTTCAATCAAGTCAAAATGCAAAAAATTATTCATTGAAAAAATCCATGGAGGGGTATAAAAATAATATGAGAATAGACTCTAGTAAAATAAAAAAAGTAAAAGGAAAAAACCTACGAATCTTTCATGCTTAAAAATGCCGCGAGATGCTTCAAGCGAGATCTTCAAAAAAAAAAGAACATAAAAAATTTTCTAAGAATAAGAAAAGAGTATAAATGGAAAATGCATGATATGTGGTGAATAGCTTCGTGTAAGAAAGTCTAATTTTCTTATGTATAGAATTCTCTTTTTACTCGTCACTTCTAGTAGAATAAAAATTATGCATTACTATAATACCAATAGCTCTTTATATTCTATTATAGTTATAGTAGAATAGAACATAGTAGAATAGAACGACTCTTTCTTACTTTCTTAAAAGAGTTTCTTACAAGAGTGAAACAAAACTAAAGAAAGAGAGAAAAAATAAAGTTTGGCAAAATTATTAATGCAAAACGATCAATTAAAGAAAAGAGTTGATACTACAATTCGACTACTCAATCAATTAGGAGTATCCTAGAGTCCACTCCTCCCCCATACTACTAGCGAAAGAGAAAATGTAAAGACTACCATTAAAGCAGCCCAAGCGAGACTTACTATATCCATGTAAATTCTGTCTCCTATTTCTATGAAGGAATTATTCTACTATTGATCAATAATCATAGTGTAATCAAGGGTACAGAGTCAAAAGGCCATTCTGCCCTAAGACTATAGATGAATCCGTTAAAGGAATTGACTCCTAACAAATTCTTATAGGATTTCTGATAGAATTTCTTATAGGATTTCTGATAGAATTGGAGAGCATTAAGTAGAAATATGATACATAGCCCTTTCCCTAAAAAAGAGTAGGGGATGTCCTGAATAGAAGACGCGGGAATAGAGAGATTTTTTCTTCCTTTTGTTACCTTTTTTATAAACAAAGGACGTCAGAATTTACCATAAAATTAGGATAGATAAATATTTATTGGATACTTACCTTACCCATGTTTCTTTTTGACCTAAACCCTACAGCCCCGCTTTCTATCTTTCTATGAAAGAGTGAGGAGACCTTATCCACAACCCCGAAATTGATTTTGGATCAGCCTATTCAATCTGATTCTCGACAGAATCAGTAGCCTTTACTTTAGTGTATGTAGGTAGCATAAGATGTACGAAGTACATGTAGTAAGATGTACGATAAATAAAATGTATGATAATTAGAAAGTCTTGATATTTCTTCGCGAAGTCCCTTCTTCAATCTTAGATTGAAAAAAGAATGCCTCTTAGGGACCTTTGGATACGAAGATTTCTGACATCTTAGCAAGGAAACGCTACCTCATCCCTATTGGTAGTCGTTTGGGCCACTGACGCCAAAACAAACCCTCCCTAGTTTGAGGATAGAACTATGGTATGGATTCTCAAAATCCAGTATCGCCAGACTTAGTTACACTCTTGCCCCAACTTATGGGGGGGTACGAATTTGTCGAGTTTGATCAGTACTATAATCCTAAGTATTTTATTGATCAGGCGGCACCCAGATTTGAACTGGGGGTAAAGGATTTGCAGTCCCCTGCCTTACCACTTGGCCATGCCGCCAAAAAATCCGATCTATAATCGAGAAAAGAACAAGTATTCATCCACCTTTTCTTACTAAAACCCTTTTTATTTTATCTTAAATCTAATTCTACTTACTTTTTTCTAATCTTTTTCAAAAAAAAAAAATCTATTTCTGCTTTTTTGGATCCAGTTTCGCTTATTTTCCTCGATGGATTCTATCTTAAAACACACATTGCTAACACTAGAAAAAGAAAACTTTTCTTTCTATTCTATTGAGATGACAAAGGATAAAAAGTGGATTTCCAGTCACAGGCTGCAAAATTTAGAACAAATTGGAACCATTAACTAGAATTTTTTTTGAATTGCAGTAGTGAACGACTCTTAAATCGGTATTATCCCCCCATTCTTTTTAATGGCATAATAAAATAGAATAAATGTTTCCCTAATCTGTATATAGGAGAACTCCAGGTCCGAACAGCATTATTATCTATGGATCCCCCTTATGTACATATCCCTATGGGGAATCGTGCTTTAATTTTGCATTGCATTAAATATTTTGAATAAAAAAAAGAGGAAATTTGCTCTGATATAGATTATGGCCTGGCCTTCTGGGCCCATCTAAATGCAATTAGGATAAAAGAAAGGGTATGTAGATAGGTGGATAACTAGATTGGCAAGTACTTAAAAAATAAAGTACTTACTTTATTTTAGGATCCTACAACGAAATCCTTTATTTTTCAGCAATTCTACTACTACGAAACAAAAAAGAACCTTCAAATTCTTTTTGAAAATGAAACTAAACGTGCTATTCTAAATCGAACTAAAGTCAAACTTTCTAGTGCTTATAAATTATTATGGCTTTATCCCTTTCATAGAAAGGAGATAAAATGAGAAATCTTTGCTATCCAATCTTTTTAGAATATCATAAAGTTTAAGTGGCAGAATTTTTTGCTTTTCTAGGACTGTTTTATCAATTCATTTTTATTTCATTTCTACCCCTGCGAAATTCGAACTTTCGTCAATATATTCATATGTATGAAATACATATATGAAATACGTATGTGGAGTTCCCTAGAATTTCATGTGATTCAGTAAACAGAATAGAGATTCCATGATTGCTAGATTGATCCGTAGGGATTGATGAAGAGTGAGCTGATAATGGAATTTTTCTTCGATAAATAGGAAACTTAAGATTAAAATGCTCCGGAATGGAAATAAGGGAATGTCCACAATACCCAGATTTAGTCAGATCCAATTCGAGGGATTTTGTAGATTCATTAATCAAAGCTTGGCAGAAGAACTTGAGAAGTTTCCAACAATTAAAGATCCAGATCACGAAATTGCATTTCAATTATTTGCGAAAGGATACCAATTGCTAGAACCCTCGATAAAGGAAAGGGATGCTGTGTATGAATCACTCACCTATTCTTCCGAATTATATGTATCTGCGAGATTCATTTTTGGTTTTGATGTGCAAAAGCAAACCATTTCTATTGGAAACATTCCTATAATGAATTCCTTAGGAACTTTTATAATAAATGGAATATATCGAATTGTGATCAATCAAATATTGCTAAGTCCTGGTATTTACTACCGCTCGGAATTAGACCATAAGGGAATTTCTATATACACCGGGACTATAATATCAGATTGGGGAGGAAGGTCAGAATTAGCAATTGATAAAAAAGAAAGGATATGGGCTCGCGTGAGTAGAAAACAAAAGATATCTATTTTAGTTCTATCATCAGCTATGGGTTCGAATCTAAGAGAAATTTTAGATAATGTTTCCTACCCCGAAATTTTCTTGTCTTTCCCGAATGCTAAGGAGAAGAAGAGGATTGAGTCAAAAGAAAAAGCTATTTTGGAGTTTTATCAACAATTTGCTTGTGTAGGTGGGGACCTGGTATTTTCGGAGTCCTTATGCGAGGAATTACAAAAGAAATTTTTTCAACAAAAATGTGAATTAGGAAGAGTTGGTCGACGAAATATGAATCGGAGACTGAATCTTGATATACCTCAGAACAATACATTCTTGTTACCACGAGATGTATTGGCCGCTACGGATCATTTGATTGGAATGAAATTTGGAACAGGTATACTTGACGATGACGATATGAATCACTTGAAAAATAAACGTATTCGTTCGGTTGCGGATCTGTTACAAGATCAATTCGGGCTGGCTCTTGGCCGTTTACAACATGCGGTTCAAAAAACTATCCGTAGAGTATTCATACGTCAATCGAAACCGACTCCACAAACTTTGGTAACTCCTACTTCAACTTCGATTTTATTAATAACTACTTATGAGACCTTTTTTGGCACATACCCCTTATCTCAAGTTTTTGATCAAACCAATCCATTGACACAAACGGTTCATGGGCGAAAAGTGAGTTGTTTGGGTCCTGGAGGATTGACGGGGAGAACTGCAAGTTTTCGGAGCCGAGATATTCATCCGAGTCACTATGGGCGTATTTGTCCAATTGACACGTCCGAAGGAATCAATGTTGGACTTACCGGATCGTTAGCTATTCATGCGAGAATTGATCACTGGTGGGGATCTATAGAGAGTCCGTTTTATGAAATATCTGAGAAAGCAAAAGAAAAAAAAGAGAGACAGGTGGTTTATTTATCACCAAATAGAGATGAATATTATATGATAGCAGCAGGAAATTCTTTGTCCTTGAATCAGGGTATTCAGGAAGAACAGGTTGTTCCAGCTAGATACCGTCAAGAATTCCTGACTATTGCATGGGAACAGATTCATGTTCGAAGTATTTTTCCTTTCCAATATTTTTCTATTGGAGGCTCTCTCATTCCTTTTATTGAGCATAATGATGCGAATCGGGCTTTAATGAGTTCTAATATGCAGCGCCAAGCAGTTCCACTTTCTCGGTCCGAGAAGTGCATTGTTGGAACTGGATTGGAACGCCAAACAGCTCTAGATTCGGGGGTTTCCGTTATAGCCGAACGCGAGGGAAAGATCATTTCTAGTGATAGTCACAAGATCGTTTTATCAAATAGTGGGAAGACTATCAGTATTCCTTTGGTTGCCCATCGGCGCTCTAACAAAAATACTTGTATGCACCAAAAACCTCGGGTTCCGCGGGGTAAATCCATTAAAAAAGGGCAAATTTTAGCGGAGGGAGCGGCTACAGTTGGCGGGGAACTTGCTTTAGGAAAAAACGTTTTAGTAGCTTATATGCCGTGGGAAGGTTACAATTTTGAAGATGCAGTACTAATTAGCGAACGTTTGGTATATGAGGATATTTATACTTCTTTTCACATCCGAAAATATGAAATTCAGACGGATACGACAAGCCGAGGCTCCGCTGAAAAAATCACTAAAGAAATACCACATCTAGAAGAACATTTACTCCGCAATTTGGACAGAAATGGAGTTGTGAGGTTGGGATCCTGGGTGGAAACTGGCGATATTTTAGTAGGTAAATTAACGCCTCAGATAACGAGCGAATCGTCGTATATCGCGGAAGCTGGATTATTACGGGCTATTTTTGGTCTTGAGGTATCCACTTCAAAAGAAACATCTCTCAAACTACCTATAGGTGGAAGAGGGCGCGTTATCGATGTGAAATGGATCCAGAGGGACCCCCTTGACATAATGGTTCGTGTATATATTTTACAGAAACGTGAAATCAAAGTTGGAGATAAAGTAGCCGGAAGACACGGGAATAAGGGGATCATTTCCAAAATTTTGCCTAGGCAAGATATGCCCTATTTGCAAGATGGAACACCTGTTGATATGGTCTTCAATCCCTTAGGAGTACCCTCACGAATGAATGTGGGACAAATATTTGAAAGCTCGCTCGGATTAGCAGGGGATCTGCTAAATAAACATTATAGAATAGCACCCTTTGATGAGAGATATGAGCAAGAGGCTTCAAGAAAACTTGTGTTTTCGGAATTATATGAAGCCAGTAAACAAACAAAAAATCCATGGGTATTTGAACCCGAGTGCCCGGGAAAAAGCAGAATATTTGATGGAAGAACAGGAGATCCCTTCGAACAGCCTGTTCTAATAGGGAAGTCCTATATCTTAAAATTAATTCATCAAGTTGATGAGAAAATTCATGGACGTTCTACTGGGCCCTACTCACTTGTTACCCAACAACCCGTTAGAGGAAGAGCCAAGCAAGGGGGACAACGAGTAGGAGAAATGGAAGTTTGGGCTTTAGAAGGATTTGGTGTTGCTCATATTTTACAAGAGATACTTACTTATAAATCTGATCATCTTATAGCTCGTCAAGAAATACTTAATGCTACGATCTGGGGAAAAAGAGTGCCTAATCACGAAGATCCTCCAGAATCTTTTCGAGTGCTCGTTCGAGAACTACGATCTTTGGCTCTAGAACTGAACCATTTCCTTGTATCTGAGAAGAACTTCCAGGTTAATAGGGAGGATGTTTGATCGGAATAAATATAAATTCTTTTCTTATTTCTATTTTATGATTGACCAATATAAACATAAACAACTTCAAATTGGACTCGTTTCCCCTCAACAAATAAAGGCTTGGGCTAAAAAAATCCTACCTAATGGGGAAGTCGTTGGCGAAGTTACAAGGCCCTCCACTTTTCATTATAAAACCGATAAACCAGAAAAAGATGGATTGTTTTGCGAAAGAATCTTTGGACCCATAAAAAGCGGAATTTGTGCTTGTGGAAATTCTCGAGCAAGCGTAGCTGAAAACGAAGATGAAAGATTTTGCCAAAAATGCGGGGTAGAATTTGTTGATTCTCGGATACGAAGATATCAAATGGGATACATAAAACTGGCATGTCCAGTGACTCATGTGTGGTATTTGAAAGGTCTTCCTAGTTATATCGCGAATCTTTTAGATAAACCCCTTAAGAAATTGGAAGGCCTAGTATACGGCGATTTCTCTTTTGCTAGGCCCAGCGCTAAAAAACCTACTTTCTTACGATTACGGGGTTTATTCGAGGATGAAATTTCATCCTGTAACCACAGTATTTCTCCTTTTTTTTCTACCCCAGGCTTTGCAACATTTCGAAATCGGGAAATTGCAACAGGAGCAGGTGCTATTAGAGAACAATTAGCGGATTTAGATTTGCGAATTATTATAGAGAATTCCTTGGTTGAATGGAAGGAATTAGAAGACGAGGGGTATAGTGGAGATGAATGGGAAGATAGAAAAAGACGAATAAGAAAAGTTTTTTTGATTAGACGCATGCAATTGGCGAAACATTTTATTCAAACAAATGTAGAACCAGAATGGATGGTTTTGTGCTTATTACCGGTTCTTCCTCCCGAATTGAGACCCATTGTTTATAGGTCTGGGGATAAAGTAGTTACTTCGGATATTAATGAACTTTATAAGAGAGTTATCCGTCGGAACAACAACCTTGCCTATCTATTAAAAAGAAGTGAATTAGCGCCAGCAGATTTAGTAATGTGCCAGGAAAAATTGGTACAAGAAGCCGTGGATACACTTCTTGATAGTGGGTCCCGCGGGCAACCGACGAGGGATGGTCACAATAAAGTATACAAATCACTTTCAGATGTAATTGAGGGTAAAGAGGGGCGGTTTCGCGAGACTCTGCTTGGGAAACGGGTCGATTACTCGGGGCGTTCCGTCATTGTTGTGGGTCCTTCGCTTTCATTACATCAATGTGGATTACCTCTAGAGATAGCAATAAAGCTTTTTCAGTTATTTGTAATTCGCGATTTAATCACGAAACGTGCTACTTCTAATGTCAGGATTGCTAAAAGGAAAATTTGGGAAAAGGAACCCATTGTATGGGAAATACTTCAAGAAGTTATGCGGGGACATCCTGTACTGTTGAACAGAGCACCTACTCTGCATAGATTAGGCATACAGGCCTTCCAACCCACTTTAGTAGAAGGGCGTACTATTTGTTTACATCCATTAGTGTGTAAGGGTTTCAATGCGGACTTTGATGGGGATCAAATGGCTGTTCATCTACCTTTATCCTTGGAAGCTCAGACAGAAGCCCGTTTACTTATGTTTTCTCATATGAATCTCCTGTCTCCCGCTATTGGGGATCCTATTTGCGTGCCAACCCAAGACATGCTTATCGGACTTTATGTATTAACGATTGGAAACCGTCGAGGTATTTGTGCAAATAGATATAATAGTTGCGGAAACTTCCAAAATAAAAAAGTAAACCACAATAATAATAATTATTATAAGTATACGAAAGATAAAGAACCCTATTTTTCTAGTTCCTATGATGCATTGGGGGCTTATAGACAGAAACGAATCAGTTTAAACAGTCCATTGTGGCTACAATGGAAACTAGATCAACGCATCATTGGGTCAAGAGAAGTTCCGATTGAAGTTCAATATGAATCTTTTGGGACTTCTCATGAGATTTATGCCCACTATCTAATAGTGGGAAATAGAAAAAAAGAAATCCGTTCTATATACATTCGAACCACTCTTGGTCATATTTCTTTTTATAGAGAAATAGAGGAAGCCATACAAGGATTTAGTCGGGCCTATTCATACACTATCTAAACAAGGAAGTTAGATTCGGCGATGCCCCTTTCGGGGGGCATTCCGATTTCGCTAGTACCATCTTTTTTGCCGCACAAATCCAGATTGAGATTGAGGAAAGGGAGTAAATTAAGTTTTCGAATCACTGACTCAGGCCCATTGTCGAATCCTACTCAGCAATTGTCGAATCCTACTCAGCAAAAAAAGGGGGTACTTAATATATGGCGGAACGGGCCAACCTGGTCTTTCATAATAAAGAAATAGACGGAACTGCTATGAAACGACTTATTAGCAGATTAATAGATCATTTCGGAATGGGATATACATCCCATATACTGGATCAAATAAAGACTCTGGGTTTCCATCAAGCCACTACTACATCGATTTCTTTAGGAATCGAGGATCTTTTAACAATACCCTCTAAAGGCTGGTTGGTCCAAGACGCGGAACAACAGAGTTTTCTTTTGGAGAAACACTATTATTATGGGGCTATACACGCGGTAGAAAAATTACGCCAATCCGTTGAGATATGGTATGCTACAAGTGAATATTTGAAACAAGAAATGAATTCGAATTTTCGAATAACGGATCCTTCTAATCCAGTCTATCTAATGTCTTTTTCAGGAGCCAGAGGAAATGCATCTCAGGTACACCAATTAGTAGGTATGAGAGGGTTAATGGCGGATCCTCAAGGACAAATGATTGATTTACCTATTCAAAGCAATTTACGCGAGGGACTTTCTTTGACAGAATATATAATTTCCTGCTACGGAGCTCGAAAAGGGGTTGTAGATACTGCTGTACGAACAGCGGATGCCGGATATCTTACACGTAGACTTGTTGAAGTAGTTCAACATATTATTGTGCGTAGAAGAGATTGTGGTACTATCCGAGGTATTTCTGTGAGTCCTCAAAATGGGATGACGGAAAAACTTTTTGTCCAAACACTTATCGGTCGTGTATTAGCAGACGATATATATATTGGTTCACGATGCATTGCTGCTCGAAATCAAGATATTGGAATTGGATTAGTCAATCGATTCATAACAGCCTTTCGAGCACAACCGTTTCGAGCACAACCAATATATATTAGAACCCCCTTTACTTGCCGGAGCACATCTTGGATCTGTCAATTATGTTATGGGCGGAATCCCACTCATGGCGATCTGGTCGAATTGGGGGAAGCTGTAGGTATTATTGCGGGTCAATCAATTGGGGAGCCAGGGACCCAACTAACATTAAGAACTTTTCATACTGGTGGAGTATTCACAGGGGGTACTGCCGACCTTGTACGATCCCCCTCGAATGGAAAAATCCAATTCAATGAGGATTTGGTTCACCCCACACGTACCCGTCATGGACAGCCCGCTTTTCTATGCTATATAGACTTGCATGTAACTATTCAGAGTCAGGATATTCTACATAGTGTGAATATTCCGTTAAAAAGCTTGATTCTAGTGCAAAATGGTCAATATGTAGAATCCGAACAAGTAATTGCGGAGATTCGTGCCGGAACGTCCACTTTGCATTTTAAAGAAAAGGTACAAAAGCATATTTATTCCGAATCAGACGGGGAAATGCACTGGAGTACTGATGTTTATCATGCGCCCAAATATAAATATGGTAATCTTCGTCGATTACCAAAAACAAGCCATTTATGGATATTGTCAGTAAGTATGTGCAGATCCAGTATAGCATCTTTTTCGCTGCACAAGGATCAAGATCAAATGAATACTTATTCTTTTTCTATTGACGGAAGATATATCTTTGACCTCTCAATGGCTAATGATCAAGTAAACCATAGACTGTTGGATACTTTTGGTAAAAAAGATAGGGAAATTCTTGATTATTTAACGCCAGATCGAATCGTGTCCAACAGTCATTGGAATTTTGTCTATCCTTCTATTCTTCAAGATAATTTGGATTTGTTGGCGAAAAAGCGAAGAAATGGGTTCGTCATTCCATTACAATATCATCAAGAACAAGAGAAAGAGCTAATATCCTGCTTGGGTATTTCAATTGAAATACCCTTTATGGGTGTTTTACGTAGAAATACTATTTTTGCTTATTTTGACGATCCACGATACAGAAAAGATAAAAAGGGTTCAGGAATTGTTAAATTTAGATATAGGACCCTAGAGGAAAAATATCGGACCCGAGAGGAAGAGTATAGGACTCGAGAAGAAGACGCAGAGGACGAATATGAGAGCCCAGAGAATGAATATAGGATACGGGAGGTTGGATATGAAACCCTAGAAGACGAATATAGGACTCTAGAGGACGAATATGAAACTCTAGAATATGAATATGGGATCCTAGAGGACGAATATGGAACTCGAGAGGAAGACTCAGAGGAAGAATACGGTAGCCCTGAGAACGAATATAAGAACCGAGAGGACGAATATGGAACTCGAGAGGAAGACTCAGAAGAAGAATATAGGAGCCCTGAAGATGGCTCAGAGAACGAATATGGGACTTTAGAAGAAGACTCAGAGGAAGACTCAGAAGACGAATATGGGAGCCCAGAGGAAGATTCTATCTTAAAAAAAGAGGGTTTTATTGAGCATCGAGGAATAAAAGAATTTAGTCTAAAATACCAAAAAGAAGTAGATCGGTTTTTTTTCATTCTTCAAGAACTTCATATCTTGCCGAGATCCTCATCCCTAAAGGTACTTGACAATAGTATTGTTGGAGTGGACACACAACTCACAAAAAATACAAGAAGTCGACTAGGTGGATTGGTTCGAGTGAAGAGAAAAAAAAGCCATACGGAACTCAAAATCTTTTCCGGAGATATTTATTTTCCTGAAGAGGCGGATAAGATATTAGGTGGCAGTTTGATACTACCAGAAAGAGAAAAAAAAGATTCTAAGGAATCAAAAAAAAGGAAAAATTGGGTTTATGTTCAACGGAAAAAAATTCTCAAAAGCAAGGAAAAGTATTTTGTTTCGGTTCGACCTGCAGTCGCATATGAAATGGACGAAGGGAGAAATTTAGCAACACTTTTCCCGCAGGATCTCCTGCAAGAAGAGGATAATCTCCAACTTCGACTTGTCAATTTTATTTCTCATGAAAATAGCAAGTTAACTCAAAGAATTTATCACACGAATAGTCAATTCGTTCGAACTTGCTTAGTAGTGAATTGGGAACAAGAAGAAAAAGAGGGAGCTCGTGCTTCTCTTGTTGAGGTAAGAACAAATGATCTGATTCGCGATTTCCTAAGAATTGAGTTAGTCAAGTCTACTATTTCGTATACACGAAGAAGGTATGATAGGACAAGTGTAGGGCCGATTCCCAATAATAGGTTAGATCGCAACAATACCAATTCCTTTTGTTCCAAGGTGAAGATTCAATCACTGAGCCAACATCAAGAAGCTAGTGGCACCTTGCTGAATCGAAATAAAGAATATCCATCTTTGATGATTTTGTCGGCATCCAACTGTTCTCGAATTGGTTTATTCAAGAATTCAAAATATCCCAACGCGGTAAAAGAATCGAATCCAGGAATTCCTATTCGAGATATTTTTGGGCTCTTAGGCGCTATTGTACCTAGTATATCGAATTTTTCTTCATCTTACTATTTATTAACGTATAATCAGATCTTGTTAAAAAAATACTTGTTCCTTGACAATTTGAAACAAACCTTCCAAGTACTTCAAGGACTTAAATACTCTTTAATAGACGAAAATAAAAGGATTTCGAATTTCGACAGTAACATCATGTTGGAGCCATTCCATTTTTATTGGCACTTTCTCCATCACGACTCGTGGGAAGAGACATTGGCAATAATTCACCTTGGACAATTTATTTGCAAAAATGTATGTCTATTTAAATCGCACATAAAAAAATCTGGTCAAATTTTCATTGTTAATATGGACTCCTTTGTTCTAAGAGCAGCTAAGCCTTATTTGGCCACTATAGGAGCAACTGTTCATGGTCATTATGGAAAAATCCTTTACAAAGGAGATAGGTTAGTTACGTTTATATATGAAAAATCGAGATCTAGTGATATAACGCAAGGTCTTCCAAAAGTAGAACAAATCTTCGAAGCGCGTTCAATTGATTCACTATCGCCGAATCTCGAAAGGAGAATTGAGGATTGGAATGAGCGTATACCAAGAATTCTTGGGGTTCCCTGGGGATTCTTGATTGGAGCTGAGCTAACCATAGCCCAAAGTCGTATCTCTTTGGTTAATAAGATCCAAAAGGTTTATCGATCCCAAGGGGTACAGCTCCATAATAGACATATAGAGATTATTATACGTCAAGTAACATCAAAAGTAAGGGTTTCCGAAGATGGAATGTCTAATGTTTTTTTACCTGGGGAATTAATAGGACTATTGCGAGCGGAACGAGCAGGACGGGCTTTGGATGAATCGATCTATTATCGGGCAATCTTATTAGGAATAACAAGGGCTTCCCTTAATACCCAAAGTTTCATATCTGAAGCAAGTTTTCAAGAAACTGCTCGAGTTTTAGCAAAAGCTGCCCTACGAGGTCGTATTGATTGGTTGAAAGGCCTGAAAGAAAATGTGGTTCTGGGGGGAATTATACCTGTTGGTACCGGATTCCAAAAATTTTTGCATCGTTCCCCACAAGACAAGAACCTTTATTTCGAAATTCAAAAAAAAAATCTATTCGCGTCGGAAATGAGAGGTATTTTGTTTCTCCATACAGAATTAGTTTCTTCTGATTCTGACGTAATAAACAATTTCTATGAGACATCAGAAGCCCCATTTACTCCTATTTATACGATTTAAGTATACATAAAGCAGATTTTTTTTTTACTTTAATTTAAACTATACTTTTGATCTTAGAATGCTAACAGGTCTTATTTTAGATTTTGTATTTTAATATTTTTAAATAAGTAAAAGAAGTCAGTTAATTCATTAAGGCTATGTTTATACCATGTATCAATGGCCACTTCTGAGTAGAAGGTTCCATCGGAACAATTATTATTTATTTCAAGCTATTTTGGATCTTTCTTAATCTTCAAAAAGAAATCAATTCCGTAATGGTAAGACGAAAAAAAGAAAAAAAAAAAAAGAAGTGTGGAAAAAATGACAGGAAGATATTGGAACATCAATTTGAAAGAGATGATAGAAGCAGGAGTTCATTTTGGTCATGGTATTAAGAAATGGAATCCTAAAATGGCCCCTTACATCTCGGCAAAGCATAAAGGTACTCATATTACAAATCTCGCTAGAACGGCTCGTTTTTTATCAGAAGCTTGTGATTTAGTTTTTGATGCAGCAAGTCAGGGAAAAAGCTTCTTAATTGTTGGTACCAAAAAAAGAGCAGCGGATTTAGTAGCATCAGCTGCAATAAGGTCTCGTTGTCATTATGTTAATAAAAAGTGGTTCAGTGGTATGTTAACGAATTGGTCAATTACCAAAACTAGACTTTCTCAATTTAGAGACTTAAGAGCAGAAGAAAAAATGGGAAAATTCCACCATCTCCCAAAAAGAGATGCGGCAATCTTAAAGAGAAAATTATCTACCTTGCAAAGATATCTCGGCGGGATCAAATATATGACGAGTTTGCCTGACATTGTGATCGTCCTTGATCAGCAAAAAGAGTATATAGCTCTTCGGGAATGTGCCATTTTGGGGATTCCTACTATTTCTTTAGTCGATACAAATTGTGACCCAGATCTCGCGAATATATCGATTCCTGCCAACGATGACACTATGACTTCAATTCGATTAATTCTTCACAAATTAGTATTTGCAATTTCTGAAGGCCGTTCTCTCTATATAAGAAATCGTTGATTAAGAAGAATAGTTAATTCTTGAGCAACTGCGTAGATTTATAGGATCAGTTACTATTCTTTTTTGTTTTGCATAGATAAAAGAGGGGGAATATTGATATATATTAGAGGGTATTGATATATATTATGATCTGATGTGATTTCTTGGTATCCTAAATATAAGATTAATACTTCAAGTTGCTGAGTTGAGAAACAGATGGTTGAATCAAAAGAATTCCTTGTTTTAAGTTCAATTTTTATCAGAGGACAATATGAATATTACACCATGTTCCATTAAAACACTCAAGGGGTTATATGATATATCGGGTGTAGAAGTAGGCCAACACTTCTATTGGCAAATAGGAGGTTTCCAAATTCATGCCCAAGTACTCATTACTTCTTGGGTCGTAATTACTATTTTGCTAGGTTCAGTTATCATAGCTGTTCGGAATCCACAAACCATCCCGACCGACGGTCAGAATTTCTTCGAATATGTCCTTGAATTTATTCGAGACTTGAGCAAAACTCAGATTGGAGAAGAATATGGTCCCTGGGTTCCCTTTATTGGAACTATGTTCCTTTTTATTTTTGTTTCGAATTGGTCAGGCGCTCTTTTACCTTGGAAAATTATAGAGTTACCCCATGGGGAATTAGCAGCGCCCACGAATGATATAAATACTACTGTTGCTTTAGCTTTACTAACATCAGCGGCATATTTTTATGCGGGTCTTAGCAAAAAAGGATTGAGTTATTTCGAGAAATATATTAAACCAACCCCAATCCTTTTACCAATTAACATCCTAGAAGATTTCACAAAACCATTATCGCTTAGTTTTCGACTTTTCGGAAATATATTGGCGGATGAATTAGTCGTTGTTGTTCTTGTTTCTTTAGTCCCCCTAGTAGTCCCTATACCGGTCATGTTTCTTGGATTATTTACAAGCGGTATTCAAGCTCTTATTTTTGCAACGTTAGCCGCAGCCTATATAGGTGAATCCATGGAGGGTCATCATTGAATTGATTAGTTTTCGAAATAGTATTTTTTTTTAGCTTAGCCCAATTCATGCATGATTCCGGCTAGAGTTATAGGGGAGAGAATAGACGATATTACGGAATTCTTAAAGTATATATGCATTCAGAGGGACGGAGTCAGGTTAGATCTATATTCTTAATGTCTATAAGATAGTCATCTTTTGTGCGGCTTTCTAAGGAATGATTTTAGAATCGGATTCAATAGAAAATGAGAAAATACGCAAACAAAATAGAAGAAGCAAATGTATATGGGATTTTTTTTATTCCTAAGTTAGATTCATTATCTAATACGATATATAGAATTCCCTTCTATATGGAATTGGACTCCATATCTAGTTCTATGCAGCATATTGTTATCAATTGTATATCTTGATTTGATTCCTATTGGATTTGGATTAGTTCGATTTCAATAGGGGTTCTTCCTTTATTTCATCTTTTATTATGGATTAGATGAAGGGGAAAAAATGGGAACTCAAGGATATTGAAGACTAAAAAAAAAGGATGGAATGAAAGAGTGATTGGTTGAAAAGAAAGAGAAATGGAATAATGAGAATCATATGGATTTACACAAACCTCTAATGATTAGAAACTAAAAACGCGATCTTGAAGTAATTCGGACGATTTTTATTATCATTTCAATTTGTACTTTTTAGTTACTTCTACCCAATAGAGCTTAGAAGTTAGAAGTAAAAATTTCTTGGTTGATTGTATCCTTAACCATTTCTTTTTTTTTTGACACGAGGAACTCACCATGAATCCACTAATTGCTGCTGCTTCCGTTATTGCTGCTGGATTGGCCGTAGGGCTTGCTTCTATTGGGCCAGGAGTTGGTCAAGGTACTGCTGCAGGACAAGCTGTAGAAGGTATTGCGAGACAGCCAGAAGCAGAAGGGAAAATACGAGGTACTTTATTGCTTAGTCTAGCTTTTATGGAAGCTTTAACAATTTATGGACTGGTTGTGGCACTAGCGCTTTTATTTGCGAACCCTTTTGTTTAATCCTAAAAAAGAAAAAGAGTCCTTTAGATTAGATACTTTTTTCTTTTTTTAGTACATCGTTATTTGCTTCTGTAATTCCAAGTATATCAATACTTTACTCCTATTTATTATATTATTCCGAGAATTTTGTATTTATCGGGACAGACAATACCCCAGGAAGGGCTGATTTGAGCATGATAAATTTAGAGGATATGCTCGACCTCTTCCTTCCCAGCCTTAGTTTAGGACAGTGGAAAGTATTTTTTTTCCTTTTATTTTAGGAATTTTGGGAACATTTCCACAAAGGAGATCTTTCACAGGTCAAACGAGACCTAAGACTTAATCGAAATTAGATTGAATCTATTTGCATTAAAAAAAATTGCATTACATTAAAAAAACTGATCAAAAAAGGGCGAGCGAAGTAAGTGATCAAAAAACTTTCTTCTTTGTTCGTCCTATCTATAAGAGGAGAGCATATGAAAAATGTAACCCATTCTTTCGTTTTTTTAGCTCACTGGCCATTCGCTGGGAGTTTCGGGCTTAATACCGATATTTTAGCAACAAATCTAATAAATCTAACTGTAGTGGTTGGTGTATTGATTTTTTTTGGAAAGGGAGTGTGTGCGAGTTGCCTATTTCAAGAATAGATTGGATCCATCCGGCTGCACTTTAGAATATTTTTTAGTATTTTGGGGATAAATTAAGAAAAGGTGCACGATCTCGACGAATTACTTCTGAATAACTTCAGAAATCATATGCAAGAACCATAGCATTTCGCGACTCATTGGTAAATTTACTTTGATTCTCTATAGACCAATAATGTGAGACCATTAACACGGTTAAAGCTAAACTGCTTGAAGTCCAGGCAAAAAGGGGTACTCTTTCTACAACTATATTAGTATTAGTATCGAAATGCTTTAAACGGGAAATAGCTAGTGTAGAATTTATCTGATATAGAACACTCATATCGATAAAATAGTTTGAACTATTTACTAGAAGGGCACCCTGCCCTTTTTCCAATGCCGAATCGACGACCTATGTATAAAGAGAAATTTTTTGGATTTGAAGAAAAAAAAAAGAATTCTATCAATTTTCATTTTCCATTTATTTAGTTTGTTTTTCTTAATGAAATGGAAATTATTAACTAACAGAGCAAACACAAATAAAGAAACAACTTTGCTGACCATGATAAATTTTTATCTAGTCGGAAGAGTCCTCTTAATATTTATCTAGTCTTATATAAGTTTTGATATATTGAAATATAAACAGAAAAGAGAGGATAGAGGATAGGCTCATTACATAAAAAAAA